CTTTTTTTGTTGTGCTTCGCTAGGTCGAGGTAAGTAAGGTAGACGAAGGAAAAGCCTATTTGACAATGAAAGTGACCAAAGATATTCATTTTTCAAAAAACTTTAGCTTGTACACAAATACAGCAGGCCCTTCCTAAATCCATGTGAATTCCTCTTCGTAGTTTTGCATTTCACCAGGCCCGTGAAATGAGTTGACTTCCAAAATTCAATAAGATTGGGGATATCAAAAGAAAGGGAGTCTCACTAATTCTTTTATTGTGGATATGAATATGTAATTCGACTCCGAAGATTAATGACGAAAGGTTGGTTTGTTTATCTGCAATTGCAAAAATCAATATCTATTGGATCCATTGATATGCGTTTTTTCTTTCATCTGCTTAAACGATTGCCGTGAGTAAACTTATAGGAATAATTGGATTTCATTTAGTTACAAGCAAGAAATAATAATGAAGAAATGCAAATTATACAATTTTTTTTTGCATTTTTCATTTTTATAGGGCTATACGGACTCGAACCGTAGACCTTCTCGGTAAAACAGATCAAACTTATTATTATTAAAATGATCTGAACTGTTTCAAAGACCCAACATGCATTTTTTTTTTTGCATTGGGCTCCTTCATTAACTGATCTAAATATCAGTTAGTCTGCCATTTTTTTGCTTGACAGAAAAAAAGATAAGGAAATGGCTCCATGTGCTCTGATTCATTATTTGGGAGCATTACCAAAGTGTTTCAAAGGTGGGATTATCTTGACGTAGGTCTGTCTCTGGCCTAGATCAACCTAAGTTAAATGAAGTCTCTATCGTTCTGCTTAAAAATCAAATATGAAACTTCATACACCTTAAAGTTCATATGACGAAAAGAGATTTTTTTGAGGTCCTTATACTCATTATGCCTAGCATTGAATAGACTGGGTATTCACCTTATCAAGATCTCAAATCAATGATGGGTTCTGTTTGGCACCTCCTAAATGGGCGTCCAAATTGGACCGAACCCTTTGTCAGGCTATGGTTCCCTCAAAGTTATGGAGTAAGACATCGATTTCTCAACAAGATCAATTTTTCTGATTGTATGATGAACTCCCTTGAAAAACATTGGCGCGCGTGTAAACGAGTTGCTCTACCAACTGAGCTATAGCCCTTAGTGCTTGTGATACATATTTTATCATGTAGGTAAATTCTTGTCAAGAGAAATATTCCATGATCCAACATCAAGAATCTTTGATCTCTTTGAGTGGTATTCCTTAGATTAGTATTGCTTATAAGTAATATGATATTTATAATCCATCGACAGGATGGGTTTCATTTGGTTCTCTTTGGGATGATAAATGACCTACTTAACTCAGTGGTTAGAGTACTGCTTTCATACGGCGGGAGTCATTGGTTCAAATCCAATAGTAGGTAAAACTTATTAGATACCAGAGTCAATGGTATCTAATAAGGTTTACAACCCACCTTTAGTGATATTTATTTTTTGATTGTGTATCTTTTCTATTTCATTTTTTAATTTGCATTTTTGCATCAGAATTGGATTCTGTTTGATTGTATTTGATTGTATTCACCCGACAGAATCTAAATAGGATTAGAAAGAGAACTTCTTTTTATTATTCGAACGTACCAACTAGTTATATGAAATCGGATTGCTAGCCTCCACCCGTGTTCTAGCTCGTCGGAGAGCTAGATTTGCCTCAATTTTTTGTCTCCTTCCTTCAGCCTTTTTCACATTAGCTTCCGCTATTTCAAGAGTTTGCTGAGCTTCTTGTGGATTAATGTCACTACCCTTCTCTGCATCATTTACTAAAACAGTGATCTCATTATTTCCTATTCTAGCAAAACCACCCATCAGAGCCATCGTTAACCATTGGTCGTTAAGGCGTATTCTCAAAATCCCTATATCTACAGCTGTGGCAATAGGGGCGTGATTTGGTAATATGCCAATTTGACCACTATTAGTAGATAAAACAATTTCTTCCACTTCTGAATCCCAAACAATTCGATTAGGGGTCAGTACACTAAGATTTAAGGTCATTTCTTCAAATTGCTCTCCATTTCTAAGTTCATAGCCTTCGCGGTAGCTTCATCGATAGTACCTACCAAATAAAAGGCCTGTTCAGGAAGACCATCTAATTCTCCGGAAAGGATCAATTGAAATCCTCGAATTGTTTCTGCTAGACCAACATATTTCCCTGGAGAACCGGTAAATACTTCTGCTACGAAAAAGGGTTGTGATAAGAAACGCTCAATTTTTCGCGCTCTTGCTACGAGTAAACGATCCTCTTCGGATAATTCGTCCAATCCAAGGATAGCTATAATGTCCTGAAGTTCTTTGTAACGTTGTAAAGTTTGCTTAACTCTTTGGGCGGTTTCGTAATGTTCCTCACCAACGATCCGAGGTTGAAGCATGGTTGACGTTGAATCTAAAGGATCTACTGCTGGATAAATACCTTTGGCAGCCAATCCTCTTGATAGTACGGTAGTAGCATCTAAATGTGCAAATGTCGT